AGGTATCCTTTATATGACAACTTTCGACTTTCCCTCTGTTTTGGTGCCTTTAGTAGGCTTAGTATTTCCGGCAATGGCAATGGCTTCTTTATTTCTTCATGTTCAAAAAAATAAGACTGTTTAGATCTGATGGGCCCAACTCTCATCCATTTTGTTTTTTTAAAACTAAGACTTGTATTATAACGCAGATACCTATTTATTGTAAGAAGGTATAACATGCGGCGCTTCCGTCGAAAGGGGCTCTTTGACCTGTAGAAAGATGGTATGGGGGTAAAGGAATTCTATATATTTGAAAAAATCTCAGGATCGCCGGATGGCTGAACTGTAAAATCGGTACATCTATATATATATCGATGGGATCATACGAAGGGTATGTTTTTATTTTAGATCTAACCAACTTGATAAATTACTCTTAAAGGTTTACATCAAACTAAGTACTAGTTGATGAGAGTTACTTCGGAAACAAAAAGAGTAAAGTCTAGGGTATTCTCTCAATTCCAATAAAACGAAACCAGATCAAGTATGAGTTGTCGATCAGAACATATATGGATACAACCTATAACGGGGTCGCGAAAAACAAGTAATTTATGCTGGGCCATTATCCTTTTTTTAGGTTCATTAGGATTCTTATTGGTTGGAACTTCCAGTTATCTTGGGAGAAACTTGATATCTTTATTTCCGTCTCAGCAAATCCTTTTTTTTCCACAAGGGATTGTGATGTCTTTCTATGGGATCGCGGGTCTCTTTATTAGCTCCTATTTGTGGTGCACAATTTCGTGGAATGTAGGGGGTGGTTATGATCGATTCGATAGAAAAGAAGGAATGGTGTGTATTTTTCGTTGGGGATTCCCTGGAAAAAATCGTCGCATCTTCCTCCGATTCTTTATAAAGGATATTCAGTCCGTCAGAATAGAAGTTAAAGAGGGTATTTATGCTCGCCGTGTCCTTTATATGGATATCAGAGGCCAGGGGGCCATTCCCTTGACTCGTACGGATGAGAATGTTACTCCACGGGAAATCGAACAAAAAGCTACCGAATTGGCCTATTTCTTGCGTGTACCGATTGAAGTATTTTGAGAAATGAGTTGAGAGAATGAATGCTTTCTCAGCAGGAAGGAAAAACTCAAGAACCCCCTTTTCTATACCATAACTTAACTGAAGTTTCTTCATAACGCTCATTCTAGTCAAAGAAGACGTATACGTAACGTAACAACCACAATCTACACAACTGAATTCAATAACAAAAAAAATAAGTAACAAATCGAAAAAATGGATTCATCCTTTCTATTTTATATCAAAGCATTTCGAAATACATAAAATTTTTTATTCCGGACTCTGAGTAGTCAGTGAAATTTTTTAAAAATATAATATATTTTGATATAATGATAGAAAAGAATATTCATTACTTAAATAAAGCGGTTCTTTCACGCAGTCATCGATTCGTCAAAAGGGGGCAGTGAATAGATTAATAAGTTCGATACTTTGGAATATAACTCATGCGTGAGAGAAATATTGGATGGCGTAGAGTCAACTAATGAGGTCGGTTCATTAAAAATTCATAGACACGAAATGAAAAAATGTCAAAAAAGAAAGCATTCACCCCTCTTTTATATCTTGCATCTATAGTATTTTTGCCCTGGTGGATTTCTCTCTCATTTAATAAAAGTCTGGAATCCTGGGTTACTTATTGGTGGAATACTAGGCAATCTGAAATTTTTTTGAATGATATTCAAGAAAAGAATATTATAGAAAATTTCATAGAATTGGAGGAAATCCTTCTTTTGGAGGAAATGATCAAGGAATACTCGGAGACACATCTACAAAACCTTCGTATAGGAATCCACAAAGAAACGCTCCAATTAATCAAGATACACAATGAGGATCATATTCATACGATTTTGCACTTCTCGACAAATATAACATGTTTCGTTATTCTAAGCGGTTATTCTATTTTGGGTAATGAAGAACTTGTTATTCTTAACTCTTGGGCTCAGGAATTCCTATATAACTTAAGTGACACAATAAAAGCTTTTTCGATTCTTTTATTAACAGATTTATGTATCGGATTCCATTCGCCCCACGGTTGGGAACTAATGATTGGCTTTGTCTACAAAGATTTTGGATTTGCTCATAATGATCAAATTATATCTGGTCTTGTTTCTACTTTTCCAGTCATTCTAGATACTCTATTTAAATTTTGGATTTTTCGTTATTTAAATCGTGTTTCTCCGTCACTTGTAGTGATTTATCATTCAATGAATGATTAAAAAAGGATCTACGGATATTAATCCAATTCAATTCTAACGTTTCTTACTTTGTAGTTGTTTTGTAGTTGTACAGAAGCAAAGCATGTAAAATCATACTTACTCTTTCTATTTCTACCCATCCCAAAGATTTATTCTATATATTAATATTATTTATTCCAGTAAAATTATTCCAGTAAATAGCAGAATTGCGGATAGGGAACTAGGTTAGCGACCTACCAAATTTATTGTAGACA